TATCAGATCATTGAATCATTTATTTCTCTTGAAATCATTTAATTCTTATTTCTACACACGTCTTTTTTTAGGGGGTCGACATCCATTATGTGGCATAGGTGTTACATCGCGGACGAAACTTAAGAGTATACCACTTCTACGAATGGCTCGTAATGCTGCATCTCTTCCGAGACCGGGGCCTTTTATCATAACTTCTGCTCGTTGCATACCCTGATCAACTACTGTACGAATAGCATTTACTGCTGCTGCTTGAGCAGCATAAGGTGTTCCTCTTTTTGTGCCCTTGAATCCAGAAGTACCCGCGGAGGCCCAAGAAACTACCCGCCCTCGTACATCTGTAACAGTTACAATGGTATTGTTGAAACTTGCTTGAACATGAATAACTCCTTTTGGTATTCTACGTCCATTCTTACGTGAACCAATACGCCCATTCTTACGTGAACCAATTCGTGGTATAGGTTTTGTCATATTTTATCATCTCATAAATATGAGTCAGAAATATACAGAAAGCTACGGAGATATCCATCTCATGTTAAAACAGATTCTTTCTTTTTACACGGGTCCTTCTTTTTACACGGGTCCTTCTTTTTCTTTTATAAAGTTCTTTTTTAGTTTAGAAAGATTACCCTTGTCTCTGTTTATGTCTCGGATTGGAACAAATCACTATAATCCGTCCACGCCTACGGATAAGTCGACATTTTTCACAAATTTTACGAACAGAAGCCCTTATTTTCATATTTATCATTCCTTACTTTAATTCTGAATCTACTCCAATTATACATCCCCTGGTTGAATCATAACGACTTATTTTGATTTTAACTCTATCTCCTGGTAGTATCCGTATAAAACTGCGCCGGATCCTCCCTGAAACATAACCTAGAATTAGATCTTCATTATCTAAGCGGACCCGGAACATGCCGTTGGAAAGCCATTCCATTAAGTAATGAAACCTTCATAAATCCATTTTTGTTCTTTCATTCCAGATAACCCCCTTGAAGTATCAACTAATGGAGGAAGGTTTATATAACTCACTTTTATTCTCTTTTTCACAAATAAATGGTAAGGGAAGTTAGAGATAAAATTAGGATATCAGGAGGGGGATAGAAGATCACCATATATAACACAAAATTTCTCCCCCGATTTTTTCTAGTCGAGCTTCTCGATCTGTCATTATACCTCGAGAAGTGGAAAGAATTACAATCCCCATTCCACCTAAAATCTTAGGAATTCGTTGATAGTTGGAATAGATTCTTAGACCGGGTCGGCTGATACGTTTTAAAATAGTTCTATATATTCCCTTTCTAGTCCTTCTATGTCGCAGGGTTAAAACCAAGAAACATTTATTACTTTCCTGATGTTTCCGAACGTTTTCGAGAAAACCTTCTCGTACAAGGATTTTAACAATGTTTTCGGTAATATTAGTAGATGCTATTCGAACCGTTCCCTTTTTATCCATGTCAGCATTTCTTATAGAAGTTATTATATCGGCAATAGTATCCTTACCCATGGCGAACTATAATTATCGGTACTCCCTAATTTTGATATAATCAACATGTTTTTATTTTCATTATTAAAATAATTCTATTAATTAATATTAAATATTAATTACAAAGTATATGCGTGATACATAATCTACTAATTGGCCTATTTCAGATACCCCGCTAATAGTCTAATCTACTACTAGTATTTATAATACCTCGGGGGCTAATGAAACTATTTTAGTAAAATTCAATTGTCTCAATTCCCGAGCGATTGCACCAAAAACTCGAGTTCCTTTTGGATTTCCTTCTTGATCAATAACAACGGCGGCATTGTCATCATATCGTATTATCATGCCGTTGTCACGTTTGAGTTCTTTACATGTACGTACAATTACAGCCCTAATAACTTCTGATCTTTGTAGAGGCATATTTGGTACTGCTTCTTTGATTACGGCAACAACAATGTCACCAATATGAGCATATCGTGGATTACCAGCTCCTATGATTCGAATACACATCAATTTTCGAGCTCCGCTATTATCCGCTACATTCAAAAGGGTCTGAGGTTGAATCATATCATTTTTTTTTTATCTGTTATTTCACTGCAAAGGATAAAAAAAAAGAAATATTGTCTGTCCAGAAAAAAATAAACCTATACTATATTTTTTGATCATCACCTTTATTTTTATTTCTACATTCCTATCCCGCAATAACGAACTGAGTTCGTATAGGCATCTTGCACGCAGCTATTTTAATAGCTGCTCTGGCTACAGTTTCTGATACTCCGCCCATTTCATAAAGTATTCGACCTGGTTTAACAACGGATACCCAATATTCGGGGGCCCCCTTCCCCGAACCCATACGTGTTTCCGCGGGTCTTACTGTAACAGGTTTGTCGGGAAATGTACGTACCCATATTTTTCCGCCACGACGTGCGTATCGTGTCATTGCTCTTCGTCCTGCTTCCATTTGTCTAGCCGTGATCCAAGCGGGTTCCAGTGCTTGAAGAGCGTATCTGCCAAAACAAATACGATTGCCTCGACAAGATATTCCCTTCATTCTTCCTCTATGTTGTTTACGAAATTTGGTTCTTTTTGGGTTATAGTTGATGGTTATTTCTTAATTTAATTCCATCTCTACTGCAGAACCGGACATGAGAGTTTCTTCTCATCCGGCTCCTCGCGAATGAAATGATTCATTAATCTTACTACGGATACACATGTATTTAATAAATAATACGCAATACACTTAGTAACGTAATGGGATTTATTCATATTTAATTTGTTATTTTGCTTTGTTATATTCTAGTTATAGTTTAGTATTGTTATGTTATATAGTTAAGTATATACCATATCAGATAGACAATCGGATGCGTATATTTATGTTATGTATATTTATAGAATGCTTTGTCTTTTATACCATAACATAACGAATCTTTATTTTTTTTTCTATCAAATCGCGCCAAAATATTGTAATTCAATAACTAAAGGTTTCGCGGGCGAATATTGACTCTTTCCTGCTTCATTTGTAGGGTAAATCCATGACCTTTTACTTTTGACTATATAGAAATAGAATAAATAAATTTGTTCTTGGTTCGTTCCGCCATCCCACCCAATGAATCATTAGGATTCGTTTTCAGTGGAATCCTATGCAATCACAGGTTCTGTCGTTCCCATAGCTTCTTCGTTAATGGTTAGGCCCGAACTCTGCAATGGAGCCCCCAACAAAATTTGTTCTCAAGTCAATTTCCTTAGTTTCTATTAACCCGAGGCTCTTTATCTTTAATTATTTATATTTATTTATTCTATTTAAATATTTATATAATATTCAGTATTGATGCTTTATCACACTGCCTTTTGTGAGATAATTCATAGACCATACATACATATTGGAATCATATAGCATTGATACTTTTGTTCTCTCTTTCTATCATCCTTCCATTTATCCACATCCCTTTATTTTTGCTTCGCAACCTATAATCAGATTTCAATTTTTTTTTATGAAAAAATGTCAGTTGCTACAACTATATGATTGATCCAGTCATATAGTGACTGTTTCTTGGAATTTCGACAAGACGAAGCAATAAGTTGGTTATTAGTTTATAGAGTTAGTAAGTTCATAGTAGGAGTCGGTTAATTTTTTTTAATCCCAACTATAAACTCTAAAAAAACTAACGAATCACACACTAAGCATAGCAATTATATTAAAAAGGTCAATCTAATTTTTATTCAACCTTATAGAATTAGAAGTACTCAGTTTTATTTTAGTTAACGGAATAAAGAATGAAATTTTTCATTTTTTTGTTCTATCACTGGACAGAATGGCAAGATAAATAAAGGTCCATTATTCCTCGTCTACAAATATCCAAATTTTTATGCCTAATACTCCATAGATAGTTCGAGTTGTATAGGAACAATGATCAATTTTAGCGCGAATTGTTTGTAGAGGAACCCTACCCTCTCTGATCCATTCGACACGTGCAATTTCTTTTCCGTCGATACGCCCTGCGATTTGTACTTGAATTCCCTTTGTATCCGTTTGTTCAGTTAATTCAATAGCTTTTTTCATTGCCTTTCGAAATGAAACTCTATTTTTTAATTGTAAAGCTATATATTCCGCAAGAATATTAGGTTGTCCATAAGGTTTTTCAACTCTTGTTATAGCAATGTTGAGTCTCCGGTTCACAGAATGAAACTCCTTTTGTACATTCATCTGTAATTCTTCTATTCCTCGTGTTCGGCCTTCTATTAGTAAATTTGGAAATCCGATATGAATTATGACTTGGATCAAATCGATTCTTTTTTTTATTTGTATACGTGCAATTCCTTCGAAACCCGAGGACGTTCTCTTATTTTTTTGGACATAATTCTTGATACAATTCCGTATTTTTTCATCTTCCTGTATACCCACGGAATAATTTTTTGGTTGTGCGAACCAAAAGGAATGATGACTTTGGGTTGTATTAAGTCTGAAACCAAGTGGATTTATTTTTTGTCCCATATTTTTCTATTATATTATCTTTCCGTATATATATATTTTTGGAAATAAGAATCTAAAATTCAGATTCATCTATAAATCTTAGATTCATCTAAAAATAATTTAGATTTATCCTTCAATACAATTGTTATATGACAAGTAGGTCTTTTTATCGGATAACTACGTCCTCTAGCCCGAGGTCTTAACTTTTTCACAATAGCACCTCCGTTGACTTCAGCTTTACTAATAAATAAATCAGCTTCGTTTAAGCCCATGTTATGACTAGCATTTGCTGCTGCAGAATAAACCAATTTCAAAATGGGATAAGATGCTCGATAAGGCATAAGTTCCAGTATCATAAGCGTTTCCTCATAGGAGCGTCCGCGAATCTGATCAATTACTCTTCGTGCTTTGAAAACAGACATACATATATGTTGAGCTAAAACTTTGACTTCTGTACTCGAACGCAAGTACTTTCGCAAGTACTTTTTCTTTATCATAAGGTCATCCCCCACTAATGAATAAAAACTGCCTATTTTACTT